AAGGAGATACGCGATTTAAAAAATGGAAGATCCAATATTTCACAATTGTATCTAGAATCACTGGAAAAGTGGAAACAAGACCAGATATAATCTGATCATTCTCAGCCAACCCGAAATCGTTGTAGATCAAACCAATCATTAGTTCCCAACCATGGGTCGAGTGAAATCCAATCCATAAATCAGTAACTAAAAGAATAGAAAAAGCTTTGATTGTGTCACTTAAGTTAGAGATAAATTCCTTAATCCAAGAATTCAGAATGAAAAGTTCTTCATTACCCAGAACAAAATAACCACTTAGAATAGCGAAACAGATTAGATTTGTCGAGAAATGCAAAATGATATGGAAATGAGATTCATTGTGTCTTTTGACCAATTGTATTGTTTCTCCTATACGAAGTCTTTGCATATGTGTTTCCGAGTACTCCTTTATCATCTCGTCCAAAAGAAATAGTTCTTCTAATTCCATAAATTTTTCTAGAACATTTTTCCCTTGAATATCATTCAAAAGTATTTTGGATTGCCTGGTATTCCACCAACTAAGAACCCAAGTTTTTAGACATTTATTAAATGATAGAGAAACCCACCAGGGCAAAAAGAGTATAGACACAAGATATGGGAGGGAAGCCAATGCTTTCTTTTTTTTCATTCTTTATCTGTGATGTGAATTGTTAATGAACCTGTTTCATTGGTCGATTCTATCTAAAATTTCTATGAAGCACCAGTTATATAACAAAAGCCTATAACTCTAAAAAGAACAAAGTATCGAACCTATGGATCTTTTCCTATTTTTGTTTTTGTATAATAATGAAGTCTTTGGATAGAGAATAGAACATAGAAGAAGAGCCTCTTTTGAATGAAAAAAAAAGAAGTAACTATTCTTTCCAAATTCCAGAGATCTTAATTAGGCAAATTGAAACCTATTTCATCTTCATTTCTTCCTTTCGATGAAGACTCGAAAAACCTATTTCTTATTTGGACTTCAAGACGAACCCTACCGGGATCCTTTTAAGATATTTTATTAGTGAGATTCTATTTTATGAAAATTGTTCCATATATGTCCTCCTGCTTTGAGATGTAGAATATACATGGACTGCTGCCTCAACGGAACGAATAAATAGAATATAGCATCTTTTGCTGGAAGAAACATTTTCAATAAGCTTCAGTTATTTTAAACTGAAAATTAGTAAGTTCCTTCTCTCATGCTGAGATTGATTCTCAAGTCATTTCAAAATACTTCAATCGGTACGCGCAAGAAATAGGCCAATTCGGCAGCTTTTTGTTCAATTTCTCGTGTAGTCAAATTCTCATCAGTACAAGTCAAGGGAATGGCTCCCTGTCCCCTGATTTCCATATAAAGGACACGACGAGGAAAAATACCCTCTCTCGCCTCCATTCTGATTGATTGGATATCTTTCAGAAAGAAACGAAGAAAGATGCGACGATTTATTCCAGGAAATCCCCAACGAAAAAGGCACATTATCCCTTCTTTTCTATCGAATCGGTCATAACCACTACCTACATTCCATGAAATTGTGCACCACAAATAAGAACTAATGAATAGACTTGCGATCCCATAGAAAGACATCACAATCCCTTGTGGAAAAAAAATAATTTGCTGAGACGAAAATATGGATAGAAAATTTCTACCAAGATAACTGGAAATTCCAACCACTAAGAATCCCAGTGAACCTAAAAAAAGGATAAAGGCCCAGCAAAAATTACTTGTTTTTTGAGACCCCGGTATAAGTTCTATCCATATATGTTCTGATCGCCAGTTCATACTATACTAGATCCAGTTGCATTCGATTGGAATTGAGAGAATAACCCAAATGGATTTGACTTCACTTTTCTTGCTTGATCCCAAAGTAACTTTCATCAACTAGCGGTGAACCATTAGGAATAATTGGTTAGATACATTGAGTTTCGATTTAAATGATTTTCAAAAAAGATTTGCTGATCATTTGAATTTCATTAGTTCATTTATTAAGCTATAACCGCATATATATGCATTAATGCGTATATTATGCATCCGCATACATAACAACTCTTCCGTTTGTTTTCGGAAAGGCCACAAATTTTCTATCCTGCCATATTACATAAAAAAAAATATCTGTATGATGATCCAGTGTTGTGACGAGATTTGGTCCCATCGTATATCGTATTTAGACAATCTTATTTCTTTGGACATAAAGAGATAAAGAAACCATTGCAATTGCCGGAAAGACTAGGCCCACTAAAGGAACAAAAATAGAGGGAAAGTTCAAATTTATCATAGAATGGGTACCTCGATTTCATATTTGTACCTATTATAATTATAAAGATATCTTATAATAAGTCTATCTATTAGATAAAATATGAAGTACTTAATAATAAATAAGTGCAAGGAATAAGGAATGTAGAAATTGTATTCTTCTTCTCCTATCCTTATCTTCTTTCTATCTTTTCTTTCAAAAAAGCAAAAAAGGTGTTTTGAAAGAAAAGATAGAAAGATTTTATTATGAGTTCGCGACTTTAACTAATCTTATCCAACAAACAGGGATTCCTAGTAAAAAAGGGGGAGGGTTCTCGGTAAATAGTTTGATTCTATATTCTTAAATTTCTATTTGATTTGAGATTTCTTATTTATTTTTCTTTAAATTTTTTTTTCTTTTCCCTATTTTTCGGAAGGAGAAAGAAACTCTTTTTTCTCTTGTCAAGAGATCAAGAAAGGGATGCTTATTCCTAATCAGGAAGAGAGGTAGAATAAAAAATGGATCCGGAGTAATTATCCAAAACTTCTGATTCTTACTACACTTATAATTGATGTTCCCAAATAAAACACCATCTTCTTCGTTTTATTTTTTTGATTACAATGAACTAAATGTTTATTCGCTACAAAGAAAAATAACTGAACCTAGTGCTATACTTCCTTTTTTAAAATCTTTTTTTAACCTTGATTCAAGGGAAGGAAACCATGTAGCTGAAATAACTCATTCAGAACACCTTTTAAAGGATTACGTGGTACGATTGGGTCGAATAAGCCCTTATGGAATGAATACTCAGCCGCTTGTGAACCGTCGGGTATTGTCTTTTTCAATGTTTGTTCAATTACTCTTTTCCCCGCAAATGCAATGTGGGCATTAGGTTCAGCAATAATGATATCTCCCAACATACCAAAACTTGCTGTAACTCCGCCAGTTGTAGGAGATGTAAGGATTGATACATAGAATAACTTTTTATTTGATTGATAATCATATGAAGCAGAAGATATTTTAGCCATTTGCATCAAGCTCAAACTTCCTTCTTGCATGCGTGCTCCTCCAGAAGCACACACAATAATGACAGGCAGAGATCGATTAGTAGCATACTCGATCAAACGAGTGATTTTCTCACCTACTACGGATCCCATGCTACCTCCCATAAACTTAAAATCCATAATTCCAATTGCTATAGGAATACTATTTAATCGACCTACGCCCGTTTGAACAGCGTCAGTTAAACCTGTTTTTCTTTGATAAAAATAGATGCGATCTCTATAAGGTTCCTCCTCTGAATGAATTTCAATGGGGTCCATAGAGACCATATCTTCATCTATAGGTTCCCAAGTGCCAGGATCAAGAAAAAGTTCGATTCTATCTGAACTACTCATGTTCAAATGATATCCGCAGTGTTCACAAATATGCATTTTTGACCTAAAAAATTTTTTATAATTTGTTTCATAACAATTCTCGCATTGAACCCATAACTTTGTATTTATATCAAAATTATTAGATATTCCCCTTCTATTGAAAGAATTGCTACTAGTTTTGATACTCAAATTTTCACCTTCAATACTACTTATACTTTCCGCACAAATGAAATTAGTAATGTAATTTTCGATACCGTTGTAAATGTCACTATTAAGACAGATTTCAATTTCAAAACGAAGATAAGTTTCAATGAAACTATAAATGGGATTATTCCGATTAAATTGAGTATCATCCATAGAATAATAATAGTAGAAATTGCCACTATTATTATTTTTAAAAAAACTCAAAAAAAATATATCTAGTTCACTCAAAAAAGAACTAGCATTATCCATATCAAAAATTTGATTTTCAATATCAAAATATACAGAATAACTGTCACCATTACTATTTCTAACTAAAAAAGTATGATCAGAGATCAAACTCCAAATATTCCTGCTATCAAAGAAAGAATTTAGATAGTAAATATTATTGAAACTATAACTGCCCCAACTAGGAATCTTTTTCTCCGCATCATTTAGAATAGGTTCTTCACTTCCACTGGTATGTCCAAGAGCATCAGCATCAATACTATCCTTTGATTTACTTAGTCCATACCTATGTTCTAACTTCTTGTTAGACAATATCAAATGGAACCAACATTTTTCCATAGAGTCTTTCTGCCCCCTATTTGATAAAAACCTAATACTAATAGATGAATAGTGAATAGTCATTTGATGAAGAAAAAATAATTTTACTATTTTTTTCTTTCTTTTTTTTTTTTTTTTTTTTTTTTTCTCATCAGAATTCAAATGAATTATATGATCGAACCATTTTTGGGAATACAATGAATCATTTCAATATAAATATAGATTCTGATTGTTATTATGATAGAATCTTTTCCTCAAAAAAAAAAATCTAAAGACAGGTTTCTCTCATGTAAAACTAGGAATTTTCATAAAAAAGATATCTAGTTGTTTCTTCCCATAAATGAAAAATGGATTCTCGTGTTATCGTGTTATATAGTCAAAGAAGAAAATGAGTTTATAGAACGAAAAAGACAATATACAGGATGGGAAGGGGGTAGAAGGGATCCTTCCCTTGGCTTTATCTCTTTATCTATGGCCTGAAACTAAAGAATCTCAAATTATCCACCAATCCAATCCCAAGCATCCATAATTAACCTTATGGTTCCAACAATAAAGAATCGAATAGATAAATAGATAAGTTGTTTAGTCTTCGATCTTATCTTTAGATTTTGCATATATTTTTATATATGAAAGATATATGCAAATA